AAAGAGGCAAGCGGATTGTATTTTTTTGATTTCTTTTTTGCACTACACTAGTTCCCGAAACAAACCGTTCCTGATGTGATGACCGCAAATGTATCCCGACTCGCTGAGAGTGAAACAGCCGACCTTTCTATAGAAAATCTATAGAAGAACCTTGAGCTTTGAAGCAAGTGGTCTATGCTAGCTCGTTTTCGAGAGGAAGAGTTTGCTTTTCGGTTCATGCTATGGTATCGGAATGCCTCCCATTAGGAGAAGTTGGATCAGAAACTTATTACATGCCAGCGCTACTGCTGTAGTGGGAGGCGAGGTCAACGGTAAGTGGACGAGAACCAGTATAGAATTCCACAACATCCACATTAGGAATGGAAAGACCTGGGCTGCTAGTGAGTGCAATGGGGAAAGTTTTCTCTATTCATAGTAGGTACGACGACCCTAGCAGACCCTCCCTTAATTCGAATACGTAACATGATCTCCTTCAACCCGCTTTTCTGCCTATGGCCGAGTCATAAACTATATCTATCACGGTGGAACTCTCAAAAAGCACTTTTCTAAGAACTGAGACCTGGAGCCTTCTTTCCCATCATTAAAAATACACAAAGTTTCTTATAAATTGCACCATGAGTAGTTCACTACCCCTCTTCTTATGGTGTATCATCAGCTGAAATATGAATGGTAAAAGGAAGAGCTACCTCTCCCATATGCGTCTCAATTTCTTTCATCTTTCCCTCACCCACCGGTCGAATCTAAGGGGACTATTCCCCTGGTCAACTACCTACTTCTCTCTCGATTTGGTTGATCGCAAGCAAGCTACCTTAGCGCAGCGCTCACACCTGAATATCTCGTACCGAACTGGCTATTACGACCTGAGCTAGCTTGGATTGACAGTTCATTCCTGGTTGGAATCAATGTCTCATTTTCTTTTTCCAAGCCCTTCTTAGAAAGCATTCACTGAGTTACTTACGGAATCTCAAATCTCACTGTGCACTGACCAAATTCGAATGAGGAAGATTTTTCTTTATAATGAGGAAGAAGGAGTGTAGCCCGGTGAAGCTCTAACTACACCCTACTAGACGTTCGGAGACCTATGAAGCTATAGGAGCACGAAAGCACAGGGACGCTACCCGCTCCACCAAGAGCACCAGGGAAAGAAGTGCATGAGAGGCGACCATAGAGGGAGGACATATATACGATCGAAGGGAGGCTCATGTTGGGCTATCCATGGTGTACGTGAGTGAATATTATAGGGTGGGCATCTTGCTCAACTCGAACTTCCACTTCTACTTTCACTGAACCACCAACGGTATTCGTATCTGCGAATGATGCTTTTGAATAGTACCCCACGGGTTAGGAGCGCTACTATTGGTCTAGCTTATCGGTATCGCTGGATCGAAAAAGCCTCGGCCGGATCGAGCAGTTCTAGCTTCTGCCTACTCTCTTGATTCTGTTTCTGCGTCAATGTCATTCCAGTCCAGTCGACTCTGATCATGAATGTCGTATAGAATGTCCCTGCCCAGAGGGTGTCGTAGATTAAGTATCCAGATTCTGATTACGAAGATTATTACGAGGAGAAACATGTTCTTTTTACGAAGAAGAAGTGCTACGACGGGACAGAAGTAGTGCAGGGTAGTTCACAGATTTGCTTCTCCATTTGATTGAATGGCATAAGTGTCTGGTGGTTTCCTCGTCAAGGGTGTAAGAAGGCGATTCCGAAGTCTTGTTGGTGTCAAAGGGCAGCACATGGTGCAACAGGTCAGACATTCCATTCTGTTGAAGCATGGTCGGCGGGTGGAGAAGCCATACTGGATGGAAGGATGCCTCTTTGGTGGCTGATATGATAGGTAACTAACTGGTATTCCAGTGAGACCGGACTGGGCTCATTCGTAATAATCGTATGAACCGGATTTTATACATGAATGAATGAACAAGTCAGAACTCATGCCGGTGGATGATACAGAGGAGAGCGTTGTCGGCCTCGAGAGTCAGTGATACGTAGTCTTGCTTCCTTGACGCTGAATTCTTCTTAATGGGCAAGCTCGACTGAGACGAGCAGAGTCAGGTTTTTGCCTCTACACATATTCAAGGAACGAGAGCGAAAAAGAGACAATTCATGGGGCCAACTCGTGTGGACTATTTGATTTTATCCTCTCGGAGGTACATATGATATAAGTAATGACACCAAGGAGAGGAGTCAACCCCCCATACATTCACATTCGGATCTCGGCGTTGGTGGCTGGGAAATATACCACCGTCTACTCACCACGTTTAGCGAGCGTCTCAAAAATAGAGGTTTAGGAGTGGCATTAGGAATGCGTGGCAGTCAGAGAATATTGGTGCTTCCAACGCAGCATGAAGTTACCAAAGAGTAATAATAAATTCTACGCCAGGTTAAGTAGCTCGTTTACTACGAGGTGACTAAAGGTAGCTCGACTGCCCGAGGCGAGGTCTACAGGCGATAGGAGTGAGGCTCGTCAGAGAGCAGAGGGAGTCAGAAGATATCCCTGATCGCACCTCTAGAGAAGAAGCTGACTTACTAACCAACAGCAACACCTCTTTCTCCCGATTCTGATCTGGGCAAGGGCGGTGGGTCTAGGTCCTAGCCGAAAGAGACATTTTGGGTATCAACGGCTTAGTCTTTTTATCTCAGTTTTCGCCTACAGCCTTTCCTTTCTTAGTTCTTTTTTTCCCCCGTTTCGTAATTGAATCGAAGAGGAAGCACATTTCAATGAATAGGAGCGATTCCAAACAATGAAGCGGCAAAGCAAGAGAAGAGGAAGGTTTCTGGTTGTTTTTAAAAGTGAAAAGCGGGTCCAGAGAGACTAATTCCTACCACACCTTTGATAGCAAGTGATTCTTAAAGCCAAATTCTAAAATATATAAGGATTCACAACTTTCCATCATTTTTCAGTACTATATATATTACTTTCCGGTGCTTAGTTCGTTAGCACTTAGTACATTTTTCCTTCCGATCGTATCTCTTCAATATACTAGACTACGGAAATACTGAGTTTGTTGTAAGTGCTCCTACTAAGAAATGGAAGAGCTCCCCTTCTTTGTATGTATCCTACCCTGGGACCTGGAATCGAACAACTAACTCACTTTGCCAGTTGCTCGGTGCTATCCCCCTTCCCTTGTTGAGTGCTCAGCTACAGTAAAAGTACAAGAAGCGGCTCCTTCGGGCAAGCCCTTGGGTACGTCTGAAACGATAGATTTGTTTACGGCTCCTCGTGAGAGACAGGATCTCTTGGTTCGTCGACGTCTGAACAACGGGGTCAAAAGCCTCTGTGAAATATTCCCTTGTCTCTGTAGTTCTTTTTTCGGCGAATCCTTCATCTGACGCCTCATTTGGTCTAGAAAAGAAAGTCCCCTCAGGACCGGGGTAGTTCCTCTTTCTCTTTGGCTCGCATACCTATCTATGCTCAGCACTAACTTGACTTTATGATCAGAAACTTTATAGCTAATGGGACTGGGCATGATTCTCTTTTATCTAAAAAATCGCAAAACCTCCCTTTTGCGCGACCCTTGCCTCTAGCGCAGTGCGTTAAAGCGGCGCTTCTTTATCTTCGTATTTGGAATCTACTTAACAATCTTCGGCTTGAAAAGCCTTGTTCCAAAATCTCGGATCAATGCTATCTTCTGTTAGAAATGCATAGGGTCCCCATATTAAACAGTGCAAATTTACCTCGATGAAACTTCCTCCTATGCCTTATCGGGCGAACCCGTGGGTTATGTTTTGGTGTCAACTTCAAAAAATGCTTATGATGGCTTGTTTTCCATCAATTGCTTTTTTTCTGGGTGTAGACGGGGATGCCGGGGCCGAGGACATGGAATCGTAAATTGACCCTTAGAGTGCTTGACCCGTGACCTGTCTTGTTGCTCCCTGGGCAAACAGACACTAGATGTTTTCCCAGAAATCGGTCAATTCAGCCCTGTTAGTGCTCTATTCAACCGGCTTTCTTTAGTCGTCCAGGTCTGATCACTTCACATCAACTCAGCAGAAAGCTAGATTATAAACTTCGGAGTGGCAAGCAGCTTCAGAGTGGCAAGTATCGGAAAGAAGAACCCCATGGCATAATAATCAGGCATTAGAGTCGGCTCTCAGCCGGTCTCTTTTCTTTGGTTGGTGTCTTGTCCTTCACACGATGAGTCAGTGTCTCCCAACGCATCGACAGAAGCGTAACGAGTGGTCCTCTGAGATATACGATGTCTGCTAACCTTCCAGTTATAGGCATACCTATTGCCTGATCAGGTTCATTTCACGCTTCTACGATTGAGTACGAAACTTATTCACCTGATCGTGTTTCGAATTACGCCCTTCAAGGCACTCATCACTCTTCGAGCACGGCCGTATTTACTTGTTTCGGAAATAGCAGCATCGACTTGAGAATTCTCTTATTTCTTTCTCGGACCAACCTTAGAAAAGAAAACAAGATCCCCTCATCTGTGTCGGCTTCAAAAGACTCAATATCGTCAGCTTAGGCGGACTTTTCTTATCTAGCAGTTCCAGAGTCTCTGCCCTAGTTTGGGCCTATGTTGAAAAGTCAGGACCAGTGACATATACAGTCTTTCTTTCAGCAGCGGATCTTCCAGACCTGTTCCAAAGCTAGCTTATCTTTTATTTACTTTGACCGCCCAGGCAATCGGTCTAACTAAGGCCGTGTCAGGGTCACAACGGATGGGATGATAACTATGATATTTCATTCAGTTGAGTCCTTTCTTTAGCGATAGCTGCGTCCAAATGGCCCGGCTCTGAGTTGTAGGTGGGTTCCAAACCTTCCCGAATCCTCCAATCCGCATCTTCCTTCTGAAGATTTTTATTTATTTAGAAACGTCCGGAAGGCCTCTGGCTTAGCGATTGGCGGGTCCCCTCCTTTTTCTTTAAGAGGGCTGTCAATGCCACTCGGATACCTTAACTTGAACCTAGATACCCTCCCTCTAGCCTCCCATCTCTTTCCATCTAACCATTTCTGATCTCCTCGACATCCCAATGTCATAGATTTTTTCTCCATCCTTTGGCCTCAGCCTCAGCTTTAGCTTCATGAGGCATCTAAGGCGGGCGAACCAACCGTTCGAAGCCGATTGTACAAGTCTTGGTAATAATCTGAGAGATAGTTCAGACACCTGCACTGAGGTGGTTCTCGCAGCTTGACCATAGCGAATCCGCAGCTACAAAGACTTTTTTGGTCCGATTCGGATCAAGGAGATATGAATAAGAAGGGAGCTACTGCCCTGCCGAATCCGCTCACATAAGATAGATAAGGTCCGTGGTGGTCCACCCAGACGAAGGAATGGGTGCGACGAAAGACGTGTTTCTAGAGAATTCTTATGCACCCTTTCGAGAAAGAGCCTTTGTCCCTTTCTTCATCAGCTTCAACCTATTGTACTGTACGCCTGGTCGTGGAGAAACGTAAACATACTTTATACGCGTCCAGTCATGCGGAGGGACGATAGCGCTATGAAGGATCAATCTTATGTTTCCAGCCACGGATCAAGCAAGATAGGGGGCACCTGGAGAATGTTATCAATTCGAATGTCTGGATGCGGATGCGGTAAATGGAAGTTGGGCTCGACCTAGGGATAGGGAGGTGAAAGCGCCTGTTCTGTAGATGAAGCTATCATCTTCCAGTTCCTATGGTTCATCCGGACGGATCACCTGTTGAGTACTATTCATTTGAAAGGGTTAGCAAGCGTAGTATCTATCCAAAAAATTAGTATGTGCTATAGTGCATGGAGAGTGTGAGTCTGCTATGGTTAAGAAGGTCCCAAAAGGGACGTACTTACTGACTGAACAAATGAGTGGAACGAAGAAGCCTCAACCAGTAATGAACCAAATGCTGTTGACCCCAAAGAACAAGGAGCGAGTGAGCAGAGTTGAGGGAGGCAGCCTGGGATATCAATAGTGGTAAATCCCTTATTCTTGATTGACGAGTCGCCTAAACCCTTACTTTTCGATTCCGTCCAAAAACCCGGGGATTTTCCATTGAAATTGTCCATCCGGAAAGTTGCATATCGCTATGTTTTTTCAATTGATTTTTTGATAGCCTTAACCCTATCTCTGATCAGCAAGCCACGCAAAAATCTCTCTTATTGAATTCCTGATCAATTAGTCGAACCCACCCTCTCCTTTTTTCAATCGGAAAGGTTCCACGCATAAAACAAAAAAGGGATCTACTATGAGTCTGGGTCTGATCCTCTGGGCAGGCAGCCATGACATGTCAAGTTCAGAAACGGAAGGGAGCTCATATCAAAAGCAAAAAGCAAGAGAAGGCGTTGTGAAACCCAGTCCTTTCATAAAAGGATGCCCCGAAGGTTTTTGGCTAGGTGCTGGAAGCGATAGAGCATGTGGAGCTGCAACTAAACCACACCCCTTCGGACCTAGCTAAAGTGAAAGGCAAGGGACGACATCCAAGATAGATAGACTTATATGGACCTGAGTCGTACTCTTCGGACAATTGGCGTTGACTTGACCCATTCTTTCAGGACCATTCTAGTTTATCGGAGAAGCGGGCACGATCTCTTTTTCAAGATGTGCACTTCACTTGCCTTCTTTAGTTTAGAATAGTCGGGGCGACCCATAGATTTATGGATTTCCCGGGTCTTTGCTAAATGCTAAACAAGGTGCCATTTGATCTAACAAATCCTAGGCTCCGAAGGAGGTCGACTGAGTTGGAGAGAAGAATGAGCTCCAATCGATTTGCCTTCCCTTGAACTTTGACCGGAGAAGGGCTCCGTGCTTTCAATTGACAAGCGCTCAAAACCTGGATTCAAGTTGTTGAGCTAGTTAAAGGCATCTAAAATTAGCTGTGCTTCCATTGCACAATTTGGGTCCGCTTGGGTCTCAATCCCAAGCCCCCGAGTGAACAACCTTGAAAGTGAATAGGGCTTAGTTGATTCCGTTCCTCTTATCTCCTTAGCAGTCGAGCGACTTCCGTTCCACTTCGTTCGTACTTTCATTGGCAAGTGATTCAAAGTACACACTAATTCACAATTTATCCCCTACTAGTGCTTTCCCCAATCAAGAGTTCAAGGACAGGATCTACTCAACCGACGGGTTACCGGCCATAAACGAGTCCCTTTCGTACTCGGCCCTGGGCCGCGATCTTTTGCAAACCCCCTGTCTCTTGACACTTGACTGGAGAGCTGCTGGAACTAGAAACGCAATTACTATAAAGCAATTAGAGACAAGCAGGGTTCGAACCTGCAAAGAGCTGTATTGTATCTCTGTCCCCTAAACCGTTCAATAATCTATCCCTGATATACAGAATCGTACTTGGAGTGCACCTTTCTTGGAAAAAGAGTAACGAGTTGTCATCTTTCCGTCCGATTGATTTTAAGGAGGCCCTTATCCTACTTATTTTTTGTTTGACGAGTGCTCAAGATTGGAAGTATGGGAATCGGACAACCTATTATTCTCTTAGGCACCTTTTCCTGCTTATCTGTTATAGGGCGAGTGTCTAAAGAAGTTAGGTAATGAGTTCCCTTTCATTCTTTGTGCACTTAGGAAAG